ACTTTCAATTGAACTTATCCTTTCAATTGGTATTTTTGCTTATCCTCGTATCTTTCAAAAATGGAAACTTAGGGAAGTGCTTTATAAACATATGCATAAAAAAAAAACATATTTAATTAAAATTTATCCTCTTCATGCTTACTATAACTAGTTATTTCGGTTTTCTACTAGCAGCTTTGACTATAACCTCGGCTCTATTTATCGGTCTAAACAAGATACGACTTATTTGAAATTAATTGCATGAACCATTCCTAAAAAAAAACCTTCTGTGGTAGTTCATATATTCTATAGTTCCTTACCCGGCCCATTTCCAATTCTTGGTCATTGAATTCATGGGTAATACGGATTAATATTTAAGGATAGATATTACCTCTCCTTTTCTGCGTTCAAAGAAATCGAAATGATTGAAGTTTTTCTATTTGGAATTGTCTTAGGTCTAATTCCTATTACTTTGGCTGGATTATTCGTAACTGCATATTTACAATACAGACGCGGTGATCAATTGGACCTTTGATTAATTAACATCTCTTTTTTTTTGATTGACCTCCTACTTTCTTTAATCTACAGGAGGTCAAATTCAGATTGCTGTTCAAGTTTTTCAGTCTAATTTTCAAACGAACAAATAACAAGAATGGAATCACGCTCTGTAGGATTTGAACCTACGACATCGGGTTTTGGAGACCCACGTTCTACCGAACTGAACTAAGAGCGCTTTATTATCACAAAAATCATTTTATTTTGTGACCCAATTCGTCTTGCATGTATATACTATCATAAATAATATAATAAAATTAAAGATTTATTTTGTATATCCAATTTTAATCAATTTCAATTGATCCCTCGTTACTGCCCATAAGGAATAGGTAGGGATGACAGGATTTGAACCCGTGACATTTTGTACCCAAAACAAACGCGCTACCAAGCTGCGCTACATCCCTTTCAATTGGCCTACAGTGTCATTGTAGAGAATCTCTGTCTTGTTTTCCACATCTTTATTTCTTCCATTAATATACACAATCTTGCTATTTCTTCTTTTTGGTCTCATATATCATATAACATATAGTAATAAAAGACTTATACTATATACGTATTAAATAAAGATGAAACCCGCCGTAAAGTAAAAAAAAGAACACTTTTTCGGGAATTCTCAAGTAGAGGTAAAAAGTAACTTATTTTTTTGTTTTAAGAAAACGAATATCGACTATCTACTGTACTGAATCGTTGTACATTTCAATTTGAATTAGGGATTCTGCGTACAAATATAAGTGGTCAGTAGTTAACTACATATACACATCGGGTCATATATGTATTACCATTATTTATTACATTTTAGAATAAAATTACAATAAAAAGAAGGAGGATTTTCAATGCGAGATCTAAAAACATACCTCTCCGTGGCACCGGTAGTAAGTACTCTATGGTTCGGGTCTTTAGCGGGTTTATTGATAGAGATCAATCGTTTATTTCCGGATGCGTTGATATTTCCTTTTTTTTCATTCTAGTTAGTGAGATGGGGGGGGGGTGAAGAAGATTAGAGATACAATCAAATATCTGTGACTAATCCCTCTCCTTCTCTTCTTTTTTTTATAAACGGAAATGTGATGGCTGTAGCAACAATATCATACAAGATACTTAAATGAAATACTGTACAGCGATTTACATTTATAAAGTCGAAATAGAGTCAGAAATCATTATAGTCCTTATTATTACTATAGTGATTATTGATTGATTGAAATTGAAACGAAATCTTTCATAATTTGATTTAGAGTTAGCAACTTTTATTTTATTTTTTTTTTTTCGTTCCTTTCTTCTTCTTCCCTTCGGATTGGAAAATAGAAAAATGGAGTCAGTCAAAAACCCAAAGGAGGTTCATGGCCAAGGGTAAAGATGTCCGAGTAACGGTTATTTTGGAATGTACCGCTTGTGTTCGAAATCGTGTTAATAAAAAATCAATGGGCATTTCCAGATATATTACTCAAAAGAATCGACATAATACGCCCAGTCGATTAGAATTGAGAAAATTCTGTCCCTTTTGTTACAAACATACGATTCACAGTGAAATAAAGAAATAGATCGAACCGATCGCCTCCGTGTCCGCCTTCCAATCCAAGGAAGATGAAAAACGACATGTTATATATAACATAACAATTTCTATAACATATATTAAATATAAACAAATCCTATTTATTAATTCTAAATCTTTTTTGATCGTTTTTGTTTTGATCCGATCGAAATAGGAGTAGGATTTTCGGGATAAGGAATAAACAAACCATGGATAAATCCAAGCGATTCTTTCTTAAATCCAAGCGATCTTTTCGTAGGCGTTTGCCCCCGATCCAATCGGGGGATCGAATTGATTATCGAAACATGAGTTTAATTAGTCGATTTATTAGTGAACAAGGAAAAATATTATCTAGACGGGTGAATAGATTGACTTTAAAACAACAACGATTAATTACCGTTGCTATAAAACAAGCTCGTATTTTATCTTCGTTACCTTTTCTTAATAATGAGAAACAATTTGAAAGAAGCGAGTCGACCACTAGAACTACAGGTCTGAGAACTAAAAATAAATAATTCTTCAATTGAATCAAATTCCAATCCGAACTCAAACGCAAATTTACGTTTTGTTCGAAAAATATGAGAATCCAGATTTGATTATTTGATTATCGTGTCGTAAGAAAAAAAAGAATTGGGAAAGAAGAATAAATATTTTTTTATTGAACGTGTTTGTTCATTTTGATAACTTTCTCATAGGATGATATTTTATCATACTAATTTCTACTCTACCTTCCCGGAGTTCATTCTCCAGGGAACTCCATTTAAAATAAAACATTCCAACGGATTCCTTCCAATCTCCTTATTTTATGATCTCATTAGAAATCATATAAAAACAATTCCTATTGAATATAGCTATTTGTGCAAGTATTTTACGATTAAGAAGCAACTGCCCTTTGTACAGATTGTGTATTAGTCTACTATAACTATAGTATACATTATTGTCTCGACTTACTGCATTTATCCGAGTGATCCACAAACGCCGAAAATCTCTCTTTTGCCTATCTCTATCCCGATGAGCTGAAACCAAAGCTCTTATTTTCTGTTGAGTAATAGTCCGGGTAAGTCTTGAATGAGCCCCTCGAAAGCTTGAGGCAAATAAACGAATTTTTGTTCTACGTCTTCGAGCTATATATCCGCGTTTAATTCTGGTCATTGAATAAATGAAACTTTGATGAATAACTAAGTGATTTCTTTTCTTTCAGTTATTTCTTTCCCCTTTCCTAGTCTATTAATAACAAAACGGATTCTTCCAATGTATAAAAAAAAAATTCCAATGGCTTTTGCTACTATAACCTTCCCGACCACGATTTTTTTATAGGCTTTCGCCTCGAAATAAGAAATTTTTTTTGATACTAAATATCAAAAAAAACATAGTAAATAAAATAGTAAATCAAAAAGTAGTAAATATAAATGGGTATAGTGGGTTCCATCGTTTCTATGGTTTCTTCTTAAACGGTGAGGTCTTCTCTATACACCGGAGCCCCTTCTTTCATTTAATGAATGTTATTGTTAACTTGTACAGTTCACACTTTTTGGCTCTACCCATAATTATCTAGTAATAGGTCTTTCACAACGAAACCCACCGATACAGTAACGGTATTTAATTATGAAGATTAGCTGAGTAGCTGACCCTGTTAGTCCGTTCTTGCAAGAGTCAAGAATAAGGGCATAACCTTTCTGCTTTTTAAATAGGATTTCCCTGCTTAATGGATAAATTTTTCTACCAATGGGGAATTCTTTCTCGTCGTAAATTAAAAATTGAAATGATTGGATTTAGCACCAATGAAAACCATAAATTTGATAACACAATAGAAAGATATGATCGATCTTTTTTATTTTTAGATTTACCTTTTTTAGTTTTAGATAGTGAATGGGCTTCTTTCATTCTATCCTATTCATTGGTACTGATCACCAATACTGGATCAATTGTTTTCTTTCTTTTGGCCTAGCACATTATCTGAACGAGTCGCACATACACCCTAGTACATGTTCCTCGTCGCTGAGGACATCCCTTAAGAGCAGGAGATTTCGTGACATTTTTGATTGACTGTCTTGTGTTTCTAATAAGTTGTTTAATAGTTGGCATGTTGAATCATATACATAATGAGCTGGTTTAGATCGATCCTAACCGGATGATTATGAATCATTTATATATTAATAGATGAATTATTAATTAATAGAATATTAAACCCGGTAAGACGATAAAATCGCAAATCCCGGATTTGCGTGAAATCCCTGTTCTGTTAGTTTTTGTTATTTTTTAACCGCTACACGATCAACAATTCCATGAGCTTGGGCTTCTGTTGCTGACATAAAAATATCTCTTTCCATGTCTTCGGAAACAACCCATAAAGGTTTGCCTGTTCTTTGTACATAAACCCTTGTGATGGTTTCGCGTAGCTTCAGTAGTTCTTCCGCTTCCAGGACAAATTCTCCCGTCTGTGCCTCATAAAAACCACTAGCAGGTTGATGCATCATTACCCTGATAATATAACATAATAGACAGTTCCTCCATCTTGCATGATGAAAGTCGAAGAGATAAAGAATAATAAAAAAAAATAGTACGAAAAAAAGATAGAATTGAACAACCGTACAGGCATCTTTTGCGCATTGCATACGGCTCTACAATGGAATTCACTTTTACTTTTTTTTTACCTTACTTACATCGAAGAAATAGGCAAAAAAAAATAAATATATATGTTGTATATTTATGTTATATTTTATTATATATTTATGTCATATATTGTAGGGTCTATCAGATTCATATAGGTAAATGATCCACTAACCACCCTTCCTTTTGGAGTAGTTAAAAAATACTATGATGGCTCCGTTGCTTTATTATTTCGTCTGTTATTTAGCAATCCCAAAGTTTCTTTTTTTTTTTTATTTTCGTATTCTTTCATAACATAAATATTGTTATCTTCGGTGTGAAACCAAAAAAGTTTGTGACGCTGAAATGGGTCTTCCGATAGATCAGATAAAATTGGAAATACCCTTTATCTCATACTACTCTTTCGATACATAATGTAAGTATTTTGAAAAATTTTTCTTTTTATATCGAATTCGAAGTGCCATGCTATTATTACTTAATATTCATATTTCATATAGCGCGAAGGCATAGTCTTCTTTTTTTCTCTCAAATCAAATAAAAAACTCATTGGCGCCAAGCGTGAGGGAATGCTAGACGTTTGGTAATTTCTCCTCCGACCAGAATAAAAGATCCCATTGAAGCGGCTAATCCCATGCATACTGTCTGTATATCTGGTCGCACAAATTGCATAGCATCATAAATAGCTACTCCGGGTATTAGCCATCCGCCAGGAGAGTTTATAAACAAATACAGATCTTTGGTATCGTTATCCATACTGAGATATACCATAAGAGCAATAAGTTGATTCGAGATCTCGTTATCAATCGGTTGGCCTAAAAAAAGTAATCTTTCTCGATAAAGTCGGTTGATTGGGATAAAATTGTATCCCTTAGGAACCGTACGGGCACCTTTTGATGCATACGGTTCAACACAAATTGCGAAAACAAACAAAGAATCAATGTGTAGATTCTAGCTTTCTTTCTTTTTTCATATTCATAGCAGGCTCCTTTTAGCTTATAACAAAGGGGAGCTTTTTCTTTCATGTTTCAAGAAAGATGAGTTTTGGCCTGTTTTAATTTATATAGTTATATATAAATTAAAAACCTATAAATAAAAAAAAATTCACTAAACTTATCGGACTAACTTCTCATTGATGTATTGTTTCATCGGGATCCAATCCAAATCGCGATGTAATTTTCTTGTTCCTGAACGGTCTTTTTCAACTTTTTTTAGGTTTAGGCTCTACTCCGAATAAAGATCTGCCCGATTTGGATTTGCACATATAGGACAAATGCCCCAATACCACGTCTTTTTGCTACGACTTCCTTTTTTTATTTATTCCATGTCTCCCGCCAAATAGTAAATATTCAATGCATCCATCACCATCACATTACTCGATTGATTAACAGTTTGAGATCATTATTATATATTATAAATGGAAAATCTTTATAAATATCATATTCTATTTATAAATAGAATATGATATAAGTGGTAATCATAGATATATTACCAATTGGTTTTTTTTTTTTCTAAACGGAGCCTGTATATTTCATTTTTTTGGTCTAACCAAGCCAACCATAAATTATAAATTATTATAATTGAGAATATTAATCTGTATACCCCCCTAAAAAATAGATTGAATTGCACTTCATTGCATTTCACGCTCCAAATTTTTGGATGATTCAATCAACCTTTCTTGGGCGAAAGAGGGGATATCTCGATCGGGTAAGAGAACGGGGAAATACCATATGACCAAATATATCTGACAAGTCGCACTATATGTCAATCCACGATGCATTTTCCTCTCCAGGGTTTCGAAAAGGAACTTTTGGAACACCAATAGGCATTAAATGAAATAAAAATTAATTACTATAGCTCACTTTGATGTGAAAGCGTAACAATGTATTTATTGTCTTAATAATATTGTTCTTTATCATATTTTATCCATAGATTGAATAAGTTTATAAAAAAGGAAGACAGAAATACTAAAGGAAAATTCTTTCAAATAGGTCCTTTGAATTGAATGATGAACAAAAAAAAATATAAATGCAGTCACTCATATAAAAGGTATCAACCTCTTACCATTGCGTATTGGTACTTATCGGGTGTAGAATAGATCTGCTTCTTTTTGTTCCTACAAACAAAATTGTTCCATTATTAATAATATTAATAAAAGACATTATTACTAAAAGAATAGAACAAATATTAATCCTTTCCCCGAGATAATCCACTCAAAGGGGAAGGTCCATAGTATAGTTTTTTTCCAGTGCAATAAAGTTACATAGTGTCTATTTTTCGTTGATAGAGGGGTATTTCCATGGGTTTGCCTTGGTATCGTGTTCATACCGTCGTATTGAATGATCCCGGTCGTTTGCTTGCTGTCCATATAATGCATACAGCTCTGGTTGCTGGTTGGGCCGGTTCGATGGCTCTATACGAATTAGCAGTTTTTGATCCCTCTGACCCTGTTCTTGATCCAATGTGGAGACAAGGTATGTTCGTTATACCCTTCATGACTCGTTTAGGAATAACCAATTCATGGGGCGGTTGGAGTATCACAGGAGGGACTATAACGAATCCGGGTATTTGGAGTTACGAAGGCGTGGCCGGTGCACATATTGTGTTTTCTGGCTTATGCTTTTTGGCAGCTATCTGGCACTGGGTGTATTGGGATCTAGAAATATTTTGTGATGAACGTACAGGAAAACCCTCTTTGGATTTGCCCAAAATCTTTGGAATTCATTTATTTCTCTCAGGGTTGGCTTGCTTCGGTTTTGGCGCATTTCATGTAACAGGATTGTATGGTCCGGGAATATGGGTATCCGATCCTTATGGACTAACCGGAAGGGTACAATCTGTAAATCCGGCGTGGGGTGTGGAAGGTTTTGATCCTTTTGTTCCGGGAGGAATAGCCTCTCATCATATTGCAGCAGGTACCTTGGGCATATTGGCGGGTCTATTCCATCTTAGTGTCCGTCCGCCCCAACGTCTATACAAAGGATTACGTATGGGAAATATTGAAACTGTCCTTTCCAGTAGTATCGCTGCTGTCTTTTTTGCAGCTTTTGTGGTTGCTGGAACTATGTGGTATGGTTCGGCAACTACCCCGATTGAATTATTTGGTCCCACCCGTTATCAATGGGATCAAGGATACTTCCAACAAGAAATATATCGACGAGTTGGTGCTGGGCTAGCCGAAAATCAAAGTTTATCCGAAGCTTGGTCTAAAATTCCTGAAAAATTAGCTTTTTATGATTACATCGGCAATAATCCAGCAAAGGGGGGATTATTCAGAGCGGGCTCAATGGACAATGGGGATGGAATTGCTGTTGGGTGGTTAGGACACCCTGTTTTTAGAGATAAAGAGGGGCGTGAACTTTTTGTACGTCGTATGCCTACTTTTTTTGAAACATTTCCGGTTGTTTTGGTAGACGGAGACGGAATTGTTAGAGCCGATGTTCCTTTTAGAAGGGCAGAATCGAAATACAGTGTCGAACAAGTAGGTGTAACTGTTGAGTTCTATGGTGGCGAACTCAATGGAGTCAGTTATAGTGATCCCGCTACTGTGAAAAAATATGCTAGACGTGCTCAATTGGGTGAAATTTTTGAATTAGATCGTGCTACTTTGAAATCCGACGGTGTTTTTCGTAGCAGTCCGAGGGGTTGGTTTACTTTTGGACATGCTTCGTTTGCTCTTCTCTTTTTCTTCGGACACATTTGGCATGGTGCTAGAACCTTGTTCAGAGATGTTTTTGCTGGGATTGACCCAGATTTGGATGCTCAAGTAGAATTTGGAGCATTCCAAAAACTTGGAGATCCAACTACAAGAAGACAAGTAATCTGATACAATATTGTTTTGTTATTTTTCGTCTTTAGTTTTGTGAAAAACTGTAGGGTACCAGATAAATCTTGATTTGAATCGCTACCTTTTCTTTGACTCTTGCTCTTTCTTTATCCGGGAGACGATCCCCAATAAACAGGTATGGAAGCTATAATTGTAAACCACGATCGAATCTATGGAAGCATTGGTTTATACATTCCTCTTAGTCTCAACTTTAGGAATAATTTTTTTCGCTATCTTTTTTCGAGAACCACCTAAAGTTCCAACTAAAAAGGTGAAATGATTTTTCATTATCTCAATTGAAAGTAATGAGCCTCTCAATATTGAGAGGCTCATTACCTCAACTAGTCTCCGTGTTCCTCGAATGGATCTCTTAGTTGTTGAGAGGGTTGCCCAAAAGCAGTATATAAGGCGTACCCAGTAAAACTTACAAGTAAACCCGATATAAAGATGGCAACTAGGGTTGCTGTTTCCATTATTATATAGTTTCAAGTTTCAAGACCACAATGGATCTATGATAAGATCATTTATTTACAACGGAATGGTATACAAAGTCAACAGATCTCAATGAATATAAAATACGATTTATGGCTACACAAACCGTTGAGAGTAGTTCTAGATCTGGTCCAAGACGAACTACTGTAGGGAGTTTATTGAAACCATTGAATTCAGAATACGGTAAAGTGGCTCCTGGGTGGGGAACTACTCCTTTGATGGGTATCGCAATGGCCCTTTTTGCGGTATTCCTATCTATTATTTTGGAGATTTATAATTCTTCCATTTTACTGGACGGAATTGGAACGAATTAGATTCACAAGAACTAGTAACTAGCTTTTCAATACAAAGTGAAGCATTTAGGTCTCTGATTTTTATCCCATTCTATTTTGGTAGTTCGATCGTGGAATTTCTTTGTTTCTGTAGTTCCGGAATATGAGTGTGTGACTTGTTATAATTGATCCTATGGATAGTACAGAGAATGCGTCTGTCATCTTGATCGAGATGGTTTTACTTCGTCGGATATTCATTCTAGTATCTGAAGCACGGAATATAGGAAATAGATTACAAAGTATTATTAGCACTATGATTCATACTTAATATTCAGACCTCGTGTCCGGACTTCCATTTTTTTTCTTCAAAGGGTTATATTTAGAAGTTATAAATCGAAAGATTTTTATTCTTTCAAACTCCTATTTATGCTTATTTTGATCAAAGGACAAAGGTGTCTTTGGATTTTTATTCATTCTAGTTATTCATTGAATAAGTGATAATCTAAGAGTTCTTACTCAAGGAATTTTTGGAATTAGTTTATATTTATAAAGGGTTTTATTGAATCATCGTGGTTCTAGTATGAATCTGGGGTTTTAATTGATTCATAGGGTCTTAACAAGAGAATTCCTATCAATAATAAAGAAAACAGTAGTAAAGGCGCATTACACACAATAAAAAAAAAAAAAAAAAAACTAAAAAAAAATAGGTAAATAGAAGATTCAAGAGGCCTATAATCATCA